CAATTTCTAGTAAAAATTTCTTATTATTAACTCGTGAATTTGATACCGAATCAACTTCTAATTTTCATTTAAATCCTTGTTTATTGCCAAACCAAGAAGAAGTAAAAATAGATTTCAAAAAAGAAATAGAATTTTTCCAAAAATTTTTAAAGACCGTTCAATACCATGCTAATCTCAATAAAATTACAAAAGAATCTATTGGAATAAAAGAAATCAGTAAAAAACTTCCCCGGCGGTCATATGAATTAATCACCGAATTGGAACAAAAATCAGGAAAATACCAACAGAAGCGGTCGGTTGAGCATCAAGTTCGCTCAAGAAAAGCCAAACGTGTAGTGATTTTCACTGTTATTAAGGAAAACACTGATACTAATAGTAATAAAGATACTAAAAAAAATAAAGCTACTAATCCCGAAGATCTAAGAAACCAAGTAGCTTTGATACGGTATTCCCAACAATCCGATTTTCGCCGGGGAATAATTAAAGGTTCTATCCGCGCTCAAAGACGTAAAATTAGTATGTTGGAACCATTTCAAGCAAATGTACATTCTCCTCTTTTTTTGGATAGAATAAAAAAATCACCTCGGTTTTCATTTAATAGATCCGGACTTATTAAAATAATTTTTCCAAGTTGGATACACAATCGAATTGACTTCAAAATTTTAGAAAATAAGGATGAAGAAACAAAAAAAGAACATAAAAAAGAAACGGATAAAAAAGAAGAGAACAGACGACAAGAGCAAACTCGGTTAGGTATGGCTGCAGTATGGGATACCATTCCACTTGCACAAGTAATAAGAGGTTTGATTCTAATAACTCAATCGAATTTTAGAAAATATATTCTATTGCCTTCATTGATAATAGCAAAAAACATTGGCCGTATAATTTTATTGCAAATTCCTGAATGGTTTGAGGATCTACAAGAATGGAATAGAGAACTGCATATTAAATGTACATATAATGGTGTTCAATTATCGGAAACTGAATTTCCGAAAAATTGGTTAAGAGATGGTATTCAGATAAAAATCCTATTTCCTTTCTACCTGAAACCTTGGCACAGATCTAAACGACGACCCTATCGTAGAAATCTAACACAAAACAAAAAAGAAAAAAATGATTTTTGTTTTTTAACAGTTTCGGGAATGCAAACAGATGTTCCTTTTGGTTCTCCTCAACAACGATCTTCCTTTTTTAAACCTATTTTTAAGGAATTGGAAACAAAGATTAGAAAATCTAAAAATATCTATTTCTTAGTTCGAAAAACTTTAAGCGGAAAGATGAAATTAGTTTCAAAACAAATAAAAATTTGGGTTATACAAAATTTATTTATTAGAAAAAAAAAAATCAAAGTATTTTCAAAATTAAATCCAATCTTATTCTTTAGCGTAAGCGAGGTCTATAAATCGAATCAAACGAAAAACAACAAAGATTCTACAAGCATCCCTGAGATAATTTCTGAATCATTGATTAGTCAAATTCAATCTTCAAACCGGACAATGACAGAAAATAAAAGCAAGGATCTGACTGCTAGGGCAATCACAATCTGGAATCAAATAGAAAGAATGACAAAAGAAAAAAAAAAACACACAAAAATATATATTAGTGCTAACAAAAAAATTTATAAAGATAAAAATTTAGAATCTTCAAATCTTTTTTTGGAAATAATAAAACGGAGAAATGTTCGATTAATCTCGAAAATATATTTATTTCTAAATCTTTTTTTTGAAAGAATATACACAAATCCTGTTTTGTCTATCATTAATCTTTCCAAAGCCATTAGACAACTTTTTCTCGACTCAATAAACAAATTTAAATTTATCAAGAAATTCATAAATATTAATGAAACAGATCAAGAAAGAGTTAATAAAAAAAACGAAAATCCAATTCACTTTATTTCAATTATTTCAACTATACAAAAGTCAATTAATACTATTAAAAATCAAACAAATTCACAAAAATGTTGCTACTTATCCTACTTGTCACAAGCATATGTATTTTACAACTTATCGAAAATTCAAGGTAATTTTTTGGATAAATTTAAATATGTTTTTAAATATCACAATTACGGAATTCCTTTTTTTGTTAAGACTAATGAAGAGATAATTCATTTGGAATTAAATCATGAAAAACGCTTCAATTATGGAACAAATCGCTGGAAAAACTGGTTAAAGAAATTAAAACGATATCATCAATACAATTTATCTAAGATTCGATGGTTTGGATTATTATCCAAAGGGTTGAGAAATTTTATTTCTCAACACCCTATGGCTCAAAATTGCAAAAGGGGTTCATATGAAAAAGATGGATTAATCTCGTTCAAAAAACAAAATGCTGTTGAGGCCGATTTCTTAGGGAATCAAAAAGATAATTTTAAAAAAAATTCTCGATATGATCTTTTATCATATCAATCTATTAATTCTAAAAATGAAAATCAAAGGGACTCACTCATTTATGGATCACCTTTTGAAACACAAGTAAATAGAAAACAAGATAGTTATTCCAACTTAAACACGCATAAATACAACTTTTTTGATATATGGGGAAGGAGTCCTATTACTAATTATATAGGAAAGAGCGATATAAAATATATGGAAAAAAACCCCGACAGAAAATATTTTGATTGGAAAACTCTCCATTTTGATCTTAGACAAAAGATCATTATTGAGTACTGGATCAAGGTCGATACTAAGAGTAATCAAAATACTAAGATTAAGACTAACAATTATCAAATAACTAATAAAATTGTTACAAAAACCCTTTTTTATCTCGCGTTTCCGAAAAAACCTAAAATCAAGGTACCAAAAAAAAAAAAAACTTTTTTAGATTGGACGGGAATAAATGAAGAAATACGAAAGTGTCCCATCTCAACCCTAGACTTTTGTTTCTTCCCAGAAATTTTGAGACTTTCTAATCTATATAAAATGAAACCCTGGGTTATACCAAGTAAAGTATTTCTTTTACGAAGGAAGCTAAATGAAAATGTTCGTCGGGAAAATAAAAACATCGTTGACAACAAAAAAGTTGAATGTGTTATACCGTCTAAAAAAAAAAATCTAAATCAAAAAGAAAAAGAAATTCCGAAAGAAAAAGAAATTCCGTCAAACCAAATTGAAAGAGATCTTAGATCAGATGTACAAAAACGGGTGAATCTTGAATCCCACTCCTCAACAAATCATCAAAAAGATATTGAAAAACATTATGGAGGATCGAAGGTAAAGGGGGGTAAAAACAAAAAAAAATACAAAAGCAAGACAGAAGCAGAACTCGATTTATTGTTGAAACGTTCTTTACTTTTTCAATTGAGGTGGGATAATACCTTGAATCAACGAATGATGAATAATATCAAAATATATTGTCTACTGCTTAGACTGTTAAATCCGAGAAAAATTGTTATATCTTCGATTCAGCGAAGAGAAATGACCTTGGATATACTGATAATTCAGAAGAATTTCTGTGTTGTAGAATTGATCAAAAGAGGGGTATTAATTATCGAACCCGCCCGTCTGTCTGTAAAAAATGATAGATATTTTATTCTGTATCAAACTTTATCTATTTCATTAGTTCATAAAAATAAGCACAAAAATAATCAAAGATACATAGAACAAGCAGATAGTGATAATACATTTTTTGATTTACTTGCTCCTGAAACTATTTTACCTCATAAATATCGTAGAGAGTTTAGAATGAAAATTAGTTTCAATTCTAAAAATAAGAATAAAAATCTAGGATTTTGCATCGCGAACAACCGTAGTCAATTTGTTGACAAACATAAGCATCTTGATAAAGAGAAGAATGAATTAATTAAAGTCAAATTTTTGACTTGCTCTAATTATCGATTAGAGGATTTAGCTTGTATGAATCGCTATTGGTTTGATACAAATAATGGCAGCCGTTTCAGTATGTTAAGAATATATATGTATTCCGGGTTGAAACGTTGTTGGTAGCACCTTTTTCCTATATATATTATATCCTATCCCTATTGCACAAAGAAATTCAAGTTGTTGTATATACCACAGTAAAATTACTAACATTCTTCTTACTCATCAGTTAAATCCATATCGTTAAAAAAATTGGAAGAGGGAAAATCTTTTATGATTAAAAATGTATTGATTTCGATTAGCTCTAAAGAAAAAAATAGAGGGTCTGTTGAATTCCAAATATTAAGTTTTACAAATAAGATACGAAGGCTTACTTCACACTTAGAATTGCATAAAAAAGATTTTTTATCTCAGAGAGGGTTGCGAAAAATTTTAGGAAAACGTCAACGGTTGTTGGCTTATTTGTCAAAAAAAAATAGAGCACATTATAAAGAATTAATTGGTCAATTGAATATTCGAGAGACAAAAATTCATTAATTGAAAAATTCATGTTGTTTTAAGTGCTTATGTTTTTTATTCTTTAATTTTTTATTTTCAATTTTTATTAATTTCTTTTGACTTTCAGCAATTCATGGAAGAATGAATCAAAAAAAACTTATGACTGGGCCAGATACAAGAAAAGACCTTATGATAGTAAATATGGGTCCTCACCACCCATCAATGCATGGTGTTCTTAGGTTCATCGTTACTCTAGACGGCGAAAATGTTGTTGACTGTGAGCCGATATTGGGTTATTTACATAGAGGGATGGAGAAAATTGCGGAAAATCGAACAATTTTACAATATTTACCTTATGTCACACGCTGGGATTATTTAGCGACTATGTTCACAGAAGCAATAACGGTAAATGGTCCCGAACAGTTAGGAAATATTCAAGTACCTAAAAGAGCTAGTTATATCCGAGTCATTATGTTGGAGTTAAGTCGTCTAGCTTCACATTTGTTATGGCTCGGGCCCTTTATGGCAGATATTGGCGCACAAACCCCTTTCTTCTATATTTTTCGAGAAAGAGAATTGATTTATGATTTATTCGAGGCTGCTACAGGTATGCGAATGATGCATAATTATTTTCGTATCGGAGGAGTAGCTGCTGATTTACCTTATGGCTGGATAGATAAATGTTTGGATTTTTGTGAGTTTTTTTTAACAGGGGTTACTGAGTACAAAAGACTTATTACACGTAATCCCATTTTTTTAGAACGAGTTGAGGGTGTAGGTATTATTCGTGGAAAAGAAGCATTAAATTGGGGTTTATCAGGACCAATGTTACGAGCTTCCGGAATAAAATGGGATCTTCGTAAAGTTGATCGTTATGAATGTTACGACGAATTAGATTGGGAGGTTCAATGGCAAAAAGAAGGGGATTCATTAGCTCGTTATTTAGTACGAATCGGAGAAATGACAGAATCCGTAAAAATTATACAACAGGTTCTGGAAGGACTTCCAGGGGGACCCTGTGAGAATTTAGAAATCCGGCGCTTTGATAGAGTAAAAGATACCGACTGGAATGGTTTTGAATATCGATTTATTAGTAAAAAACCCTCTCCAACCTTTGAATTGTCGAAACAAGAACTTTATGTGAGAGTTGAAGCCCCAAAAGGCGAATTAGGAATTTTTCTAATAGGAGATCGGAGTGTTTTTCCTTGGAGATGTAAAATACGCCCGCCGGGTTTTATCAATTTGCAAATTCTTCCTCGGTTAGTTAAAAGAATGAAATTGGCTGATATTATGACGATACTAGGGAGCATAGATATCATTATGGGAGAAATTGATCGTTAAAATGATAATGGATACAACAGAAATACAAGCTATCAACTCTTTTTACAGATTCGACTCCTTACTCTATTTTAAAGGGGTATATAGAATCATATGGCCGCTTGTCCCTATTTTTACTCTTATATTAGGAATCATAACAGGTGTACTAGTAATTGTTTGGTTGGAAAGAGAAATATCCGCAGGTATACAACAACGTATTGGACCTGAATATGCGGGCCCCTTAGGAATTCTTCAAGCTATAGCAGATGGTACAAAACTGCTTTTCAAAGAGAACCTTCTTCCATCTAGAGGGGATACTCACTTATTCAGTATCGGACCATCCATCGCAGTTGTAGCAGTTTTACTAAGTTATTCAGTAATTCCTTTTGGCTACCACCTTGTTCTAGCCAATCTTAGTATTGGTGTTTTTCTATGGATGGCTATTTCAAGCATTGTTCCCATTGGACTTCTTATGTCGGGATATGGATCAAATAATAAATATTCCTTTTTAGGTGGTCTACGAGCCGCTGCTCAATCAATTAGTTATGAAATACCATTAACTTTGTGTGTACTATCAATATCTCTACGTGCGATTCGGTGAAATAAAGAATTTCACCTACTCTTTCTTTTGAATTCTAATAAGAATAAGAAAGTCAAGTTAAATAGGTTGATTTTCTATTTTTTCTTTGATCATTCGGGTTGATGAATCAAAGCCAATAGTTATATGGGTGAAAGAAAACGACTTTTAATTTTGCAGTAAAGGATTGATTCTCATTTCCTATGTACAAGGATTAAGTAAAAGTAAACATAAGTAGTAGAGACTGTTTACCCCAAGACCTTACCCCAGGATTGGTTGTTTATTCATCACTTCTTGAAGCGGGTTTAAAAGATCGATTCTCTGTAGTTTTTTTCTATTAGCATAAGTATATAAGTATATAAAAAAAATTAAGGTTGAACAAAATTAAGTGAATGGATAGGAAGACTAAGATACACAAAGGATTAGTAATGAGAATTCTCTAAGTTATGCGCGAGAACATTTCTATACATAAAAGGAATTTGAATTGGGACTTTTAGTTGGTAGAAATGATCAAGAAGTACTACCCACGATTCCGATTCAGAGTATGCTCCTATCCGTCGATTAAAAAAATAACTATTACGAACGAAGTAATCTTTTACTTTTTGTAAAATCCCCTTCTCTGAGAAAAAGACAAGATAAATTCCGAAGCATTTTAATATTAAATTAAATAATAAAAAAATATAGCAAACAGAATTCCGTTGATTTAATTCGGGACCTTAGGAGAAGTTTTAACTCTATCCTACAAAAAAATAATAATGAAATGTCCTTATATTTAGCTGTGATCTTTGAGGAGCCGTATGAGGTAAAAATCTCATGTACGGTTTTGGAATAGCGATGAAAACGGTGTAGTTCTGATCGACTATAATTATCTAATAGTTCAAGTACAGTTGATATAGTTGAAGCGCAGGCAAAATATGGTTTTTGGGGATGGAATCTGTGGCGTCAACCTATAGGATTTATCATTTTTTTAATTTCTGCTCTAGCCGAGTGCGAGAGATTACCTTTTGATTTACCAGAAGCAGAAGAAGAGTTAGTAGCCGGTTATCAAACCGAATATTCCGGCATCAAATTTGGTTTATTTTACCTTGCTTCTTATCTGAATCTACTAGTTTCTTCATTCTTTGTAACAGTTATTTACTTCGGAGGTTGGAATCTTTCGATTCCCTATCTATTTGTTCCTGACATTTTTTTCATAAATAAACCGGGGAAAGTCTTTAGAACTATAATCAGTATCTTTATTACATTAGGTAAAACTTACTTATTCTTGTTCATTTTTATTGCCACAAGATGGACTTTACCAAGGCTCAGAATGGACCAACTATTAAATCTTGGTTGGAAATTTCTTTTACCTATTTCTCTAGGTAATCTACTATTAACAACCTCGTTTCACCTTCTTTCACTCTAAGGTATAAGGTATTAGAATAGTTTCTTATTCATGACTTGTCTCAAGCAAGAGAAAGAAATAAGTATTTTTAATTTATACATATTCACAATATGTTCCCTATGTTAACTGAGTTGATGAATTATGGTGAACAAACAATACGAGCGGCTCGGTATGTAGGTCAAGGTTTCACAATTACTCTGTCTCATGTGAATCGTTTACCGATAACTATTCAATACCCTTATGAAAAACTGATCACATCGGAACGTTTCCGGGGTCGCATCCACTTTGAATTTGATAAATGCATCGCTTGTGAAGTATGTGTTCGTGTATGTCCTATTGATCTACCTGTTGTAGATTGGAAATTGGAAAGTAATATTCGAAAGAAACGATTATTAAATTACAGTATTGATTTTGGAATCTGCATTTTTTGTGGTAATTGTGTCGAGTATTGTCCGACAAATTGTTTATCAATGACTGAAGAATATGAACTTTCAACCTATGATCGTCATGAATTGAATCATAATCAAATTGCTTTAGGTCGGTTACCGATATCAGTAATTGACGATTACACAATTCGAACAATTTCAAATTCACCTCCAATAAAAAATGTATAAACCTTCTGAAAAAATAAGAAAAAAGGGAAAAAGGTTTTGTTTGATCAATCAAGATATTGGCTAAAATCTTTATTTCAAATGATTTGAAAATATATATTTTCAAATTCTTTTTTTTTTTTAGAGGTCTAATTATCTAATTACAATGCCCCAAGAACACTATCTACATCAAGACCCATTCAACTTTTATTGCATTGAGTTTTAATTTTATTTAATTTTAATTAAGTTAAGAAGTATCATAAATCTAAAACAAATAGAGTCTATTCTTTTTTATTTTTCCTGGTCAGGTCAATCAAGTCATGAAATACTTTGATTTCTATCTTTTTAAATTAAATGGATTTACTTGAACCAATACCGGATTTTATTTTAGTCTTTCTGGGATCAAGTCTGATCTTAGGGGGTTTAGGGGTCGTATTACTTCCTAATCCAATTTTTTCTGCTTTTTCCTTGGGATTGGTTCTGGTTTGTATATCCTTAGTTTATATTCTACTGAGTTCTTACTTTGTAGCTGCTGCACAACTACTGATTTACGTCGGGGCTATAAATATTTTAATCATTTTTGCTGTGATGTTCGTGAACGGTTCAGAATATTCTAACTATTTTAATCCTTGGACAGTTGGGGATGGAATTACTTTGATGATTTCTACAAGTCTTTTTATTTCACTAATTACTACTATTCTAGATACGTCATGGTACGGGATTATTTGGCCTACAAGATCAAACCAGATTGTGGAACAAGATTTGATAATTAATAGTCAACAAATTGGAATTCATTTATCAAGAGATTTTTTTCTTCCATTTGAACTTATTTCAATAATTCTTTTAGTTGCTTTAATAGGCGCAATTGCTGTAGCTCGTCAATAACAATAATAAATCATCAATGAAAAAATTTACTATTTGTTATATGTGATTCAATCGAATCGGTTGAATTCTTATTTCGATTAAAAATCATTAGATTTAAAAGGAGTTGTTTAACAATGCTAGAACATGTACTTGTTTTGAGTGCCTATTTATTTTGTATAGGCATCTATGGATTGATCACAAGTCGAAATATGGTTAGGGCCCTTATATGTCTTGAACTTATATTGAATGCAGTTAATATGAATTTCGTAACATTTTCTGATTTTTTTGATAATCGTCAATTAAAGGGAGAAATCTTATCGATTTTTGTTATAGCTATTGCAGCCGCTGAAGCAGCTATTGGACCGGCTATTGTTTCAGCAATTTATCGTAATCGAAAATCAACTCGTATTAACGAATCGAATTTGTTGGGTAAGTAGTATTTATTATATCTTGTATTAACGAATTGAATTTGTTGAGTAGGAGTATTCATTATATAAATTTGAATATTTAAAATAGTCAATATTATATTAATAAATAAATAACTAAAAAAAGAAAGAAATTAAAATTCATATAGTTGCTACATTAAGGTATGATCTTGGTTAAAAAAATAGACTAAATCAAAGTATTTTGGTCTTGTCTACTAAAGCAATCCAGAAATAGATTGATTAGAAAAATTCTGATAACTTGTTGATTCGTCTGGTATCTAAATATATGCTTTGTTTCTAAGATTACTAGATCGAAGTCTTATAACGTTCAAAAATGTATAGATCCAATGTCACATTCAGTAAAGATTTATGATACATGTATAGGATGTACTCAATGTGTCCGAGCTTGCCCAACCGATGTATTAGAAATGATACCTTGGGACGGATGTAAAGCAAAACAAATCGCTTCTGCTCCAAGAACAGAAGACTGCGTTGGTTGTAAAAGATGCGAATCTGCCTGTCCAACAGATTTCTTAAGTGTTCGGGTTTATTTATGGCATGAAACAACCCGCAGTATGGGGCTAACTTATTAATACGTTCTAGAAAACTCGATTTGAACCCATAACCCATTTTTTTTTTATTTTACCGACAAAATTTGTGCTCATAATATTCTTATGAGCACGGGTTTTTCTGGTCCAAGTATATCTTGTCTTTACCACGAATTTTTTTCCTTGGTTAACGTTAATTGTAATTTTTCCAATATCTGTGGGTTCCTTAATTTTATTTTTTCCGCATAGGGGAAATAGGATCATTCGTTGGTATACTATTTGTATATGCATCTTAGAATTCCTTTTAATCGCCTATACATTTTGTTATCATTTCCAACCAGATGATCCATTAATACAACTAGTGGAGGATTATAAATGGGTCAGTTTTTTTAATTTCCATTGGAGATTAGGAATAGATGGACTTTCTATAGGACCCGTTTTACTAACAGGATTCATCACCACTTTAGCTACTTTATCGGCTTGGCCGGTTACTAGGGATTCTCGATTATTTCATTTCCTGATATTAGCAATGTACAGCGGGCAAATAGGATCATTTTCTTCCCAAGACCTTTTACTTTTTTTCATCATGTGGGAGTTAGAATTAATTCCCGTTTATCTACTTCTATCCATGTGGGGAGGAAAGAAACGTCTGTATTCGGCTACAAAATTTATTTTGTACACAGCTGGGGGCTCCGTTTTTCTATTAATGGGAGTTCTGTGTATCGGTTTATATGGTTCTAATGAGCCAACATTAAATTTTGAAACATTAGCCAATCAGTCGTATCCTGGGGCCTTAGAAATACTATTCTATATTGGTTTTTTTATTGCTTTTGCTGTCAAATCACCGATTATACCTTTACATACGTGGTTACCAGATACCCATGGAGAAGCACATTATAGTACTTGTATGCTCTTAGCTGGGATCTTATTAAAAATGGGAGCGTATGGGTTGATTCGTATCAATATGGAATTGTTTTCTCACGCCCATTATCTATTTTCCCCTTGGTTAGTAATAGTGGGTACAATCCAAATAATTTATGCGGCTTCAACATCTCTTGGCCAGGGTAATTTAAAAAAAAGAGTAGCGTATTCGTCTATATCTCATATGGGCTTTATAATTATAGGAATTGGTTCGATAAGTGATACAGGGCTTAATGGAGCTCTTTTACAAATAATATCTCATGGGTTTATTGGTGCTGCACTCTTTTTCTTGTCAGGGACGGCTTACGATAGAATACGTCTTGTTTATCTTGACGAAATGGGCGCAATAGCTATCCCAATGCCAAAAGTATTCACGATGTTCAGTAGCTTTTCGATGGCTTCGCTTGCATTGCCGGGTATGAGTGGCTTTGTTGCCGAATTGGTAGTTTTTTTTGGAATAATTATTAGCCAAAAATATTTTTTCCTGCCAAAAATGCTAATTACTTTTCTAATGGCAATTGGAATCATATTAACTCCTATTTATTCATTATCTCTATCACGACAAATGTTCTATGGATATAAGCTTTTTAATGCTCAAAACTCTTCTTTTTTTGATTCTGGACCACGAGAGTTATTTCTTTCAATTTCTCTCTTTTTACCCGTCCTAACTATTGGTATGTACCCGGATTTCATTTTTTCATTGTCGGTTGACAAGGTAGAAATTATTCTATCTAATTTTTTTCTAAACGGTTTTCATAACTAAAAAATTCTATGATTTAAAAATCATTTATAAGTCAGTTTTTAGTAAAGAGAATTGAAACCCACACTGATACGAACCATATGAATCGATACAATAGTGTATCGATTCATATGGTTCGTATCGGTTCACACAAAAATTTTTATATGCACCATACTCTGTTGTAGTCGTAAGATACGTTCGTGAATTTAATTCTATGTTAAAGTAAAGGAACCATAACTATGCAACCCTACTCCAAATAGATTGACCCCAAAATAACATATCCAAATTATAAGAAAGCCTATAGACGCTACAATTGCCGAATTTTCGTCTTGTAAGTTTCGATTTGTTCGAGTATGTAAATAAATCGCGAATATGATCCAAGTAATAAATGCCCATGTTTCTTTTGGGTCCCAATTCCAATATGATCCCCATGCTTCATTAGCCCATACTGCTCCCGAAAGAATACCTACGGTTAAAAATAGAAACCCTAAACTAATAACCCGATAACTCCAATAATCCAATTCTTCAATCAATTGGGATCTGTAATAATTCTTGGCGAAAAAAAAAGAATCCTTTTGTATTTTTAAAAGATTCTTTTTTTCACCGATGTATTCAATTTTACCAAGGGTAAATGAATCGTGTAATAAAGAATGACTTTCACAAAAAAGACAAAAAATTTTTATGCTTTTTCGAAATGTGATCACTAGAAGTGCTGCTGATAATAATGATCCACATAAAAGGGACGCATAACCCAATATCATCATCGTTACGTGCATTATTAACCATTCGGATTGAAGAGCAGGTACTAATATCGAAGATTCGTGTATTTCGGTTAAAAGCCCTGACATCGAAAAGCCTTGAGTAAAAACAGCACTTGAACTCGTTATTATGTTTAAAAGATTGTTCTTTTTTTTGAAATAGAGAACTATATGAACAAGGGAAAAACTCCATGATAGGAAGATTAGTGATTCATATAAATCACTTAGTGGAAAATGACTCGAATAAATCCAACGCGTAACCAATAATCCTGTTATAGAGAAAAAACTAACTAGCAGGCCATTTTCGGATAAATGAGATAATTGTAACACTTCATCTACAAAAAAAAAGGTTGTTAAACGAATTAGAATTACGATTGAAAAAATTGAAAAGGAAATATGCGTTAATATATGTTCTAAGCTTGAAAATATCATACAATATTTTTAAAAGTGCGTTGCCTAAATGCAACTCAAGAGTTGAATTTATTATAGAATCTTTTTATTCTTTTTAAAAGTTAAAAGATGACATGCCGCTACTCGGACTCGAACCGAGATGCTCTAGCACTGCTTCCTAAGAGCAGCGTGTCTACCAATTTCACCATAGCGGCTGGTGTTCAACTTATACTTATAATAGCTAATCAACAAAGAATCATCGAGAATTTAGCAGTCTATTAAGAGTAAAATTTTTAGTTTCTTTTAGGGATTTATACGTTCGTTAGTTTAGGGACTTAAGGGTTTTCATGGGTTTTCGACTACTCTAGAATTGTATTGTAACTAGATAATTCGACCCTAAAATCTCAAGCAAGAGTCAATCAAGGGATAGAACTAAAAAAGGTTTTGTTTTACTTTTTAAATTTTAATGAACCTTTTCTCTTTCTTTTTTTTAATTCCAGGAATCAAACGGAACAAAATAATTTTTTTAGGTTAGCAATGAAGAAAAAACAGAAAAAGAAGACATCCAAACTAGATACATTGTTCCTATTAAAAGTTCTTACGAAATTTTTGATTTAATTGAGTTGATAGTAGGAGATATATGAGTAATTTCTATATTAATTCTTATAAATCTAACAAAAAATGTGTTGATGGGGAAACTAAGCTTTCCCGTCTGGGAAATTAAAAAATTCATGCAAAAAGTCTTTTCTTGTGTTCATTCGTTTGTCAGCAACAAATACTTTTTTCATAAAAAAAGTATTTGTATTTACTAAATTCAGTAAAAGTAAAAAGGGTTGCTTTTTTTTTACTGAATTTAGTAAATAATCTAAAAGTAACGACTAGAAAATAAAAGCTAAAAGAGTAAGTTGAGTTTCATTTAATATTTCCTATAACATTTTAAATTTCCATTCTCTAGTAAGTTGAGTCAATAAAGAATAAATGAGTCAATTTTTGAATGCATTCAGACTATTCCAACTTTATTACTTATTTGTTTTTGTTTGCTGCACAAAAAAACTTTTTGAATTTCCAGTCAAAAGAGATTTACCTAATGAAAAAGCTTTTAAAGCGGTCCAATACCCCTTCTTTTTCCAAATATTTTTACGAATATGCTTTTTTGATGTAGAAATACGCTTTTTTGGAACTGCCATTAAAAAAAAACTCCTTATTGCTCTAATTGGATGTGAAAGACATGTATTGTTCAAAAGAAGTTCTTCCTTCCTATTATATTCATATATTCATTCGATTTTTTTGCTAATGAATATTATCTTTGGAAAAAATAACATAGAAGAAATATATAAGGTTTGGTTTTTTTAACTTTTTCTATTTCCTAGAATCGACTTAAAACGGTTTTTATTAATCCGTATGCTTATTTGCAACTCTTTCTTATTAAACCCTAATATCCATTAAATTAACTAGTAGATAAATAAAATTAGTTGAACTGAAATCTCTTAAACAAAAAGAATAAAATCTTGCATTTTTTATTTTTAGTTCTGTTTATTTTCAATGTTGTACATTGAATTTAGATGTGATAAAATACAGAAATAAGAATAAGATCCAAAATTTTGCTTATTTAAATGAAAAAATGCATTTTCTTTTCTATTACCGTAACTGTTCAACTTCGTACACCGTACAAGAGAGTACGTTACATTTTCAAAAAATAGGAATTACTCTGTTTCATAAGATTTGACCTATTGTAATTTCTTGAGTTAAATATTTGAAGTATTTATAAGAAAAAAAAGAAATAAAAATAATAAGAAAAATGATTGCTTTCACTAGTTTTCCTTAGTACATATCTTCCCTTTTAGTTATTCCCCTCAAAGAGGTAAGATCTGGTAAATGGGAAACAAGAAAAATCAATTAGGAAACTAAGAATTACAAAAAACTTTTTATGCAACAGACATATCAATATGGGTGGATTTTACCTTTTATTCCACTTCCAGTTCCTATATTCCTAGGGTTGGGTCTTCTTCTTTTTCCAACAACAACAATCAGACTTCGCCGTATGTGGTCTTTTCAGAGTGTTTTATTGTTAAGTATAATCTTGGTTTTTTCAACCAATCTGTCTATTCAGCAAATAAATAGCAATTCTATTTATCAATATGTATGGTCTTGGCTCATTACTAACGATTTTT